AAAAACCGTTTCAACATCAAAAACAACAAAAACTAGAGCAAACATATAATAACGTATTCGAAATTGTAACCAAGCATCCCCCATAGGTTCTATACCCGATTCGTAACTAGAAAGTTTCTCGGGTCCTTTGCTAATCGGAGCTAAAATTCCGGAAAATAGAAATGCTAAAATAGGAATAACACTTGATATTATTAAAAATGCCCAGAAAATATCATATTCATAAAGTAGAAACATAGACAGACTCCTTATGAATGTGGAAACTATGTCGAATTAGTTGAGTCGAATTGGAATTGTCAAATTCTCCATAACTCTTTAGTCAAAACAACAATTAATTTTGAGTGAACCACCTAACCGAGTTTCGTTTGTTTAATGTGGGATGTGTTTCGTTTCAAGAGTGATTTACTGGAATCTTAGTTCCATTTTTTCTCCATTCCACTTTTATTTTTATTATATAGAAATATATAGATTTCTTGTTCTTATCTTATACATATACAAGGAAAACTTTCTGACTTTCACCTCGATTTTTTGAACTAAACAAAAAAATTTAGATTCAGAATTGGAATCGCGTTGGTATATTTTATTTAATTCGAATTCGGGCAGAGTAGTTTCGATTGATTGTAGAAGGAAAGAAAAGACTACTTGTTTTACGCTTTGATATGATAGGTAAGGTATATGAATTTGAAAAGTTTCTTTGACAATGTTTCCAATGAAATTTACCAAATATCGATATAGATAGATATATATCGATTTTTTTTGCAAAGAACCACCTGATCGGTTCTAAACAACAACCAAATCAAATATTACTAATTTATTAAACTACTAAGTTTAATAAATTAGTAATATTCATTCGTTCGATAGTATATAAATTTAGTAGGGCTATACGGACTCGAACCGTAGACCTTCTCGGTAAAACAGATCAAACTTTTTATTCTCAAAATGATTTGAATTGTTTCAAAGACCCAACATGCATTTTTTTTGCATTGGGCTCTTTCATTAACTGATATAAATATCAGTTAGTTTACCATATTTTTTCTTGATAGAAAGAAAATGGTTCCATGTGCTCCGATTCATTATTTATTTGAACTTTGATTCAAATCAAAAAAAGCACTACCAAAGTGTTTCAAAGAAGAGTTATCTTGACGTAGGTCTGCCTTTGGCCTAGATGAATTTTAAAATTAAATGGAGTCTCTATCGTATCGTTCTGCTTAAAGAATCCACTATGAAACTTCATACACCTTAAAGTTCATAGGACGAAAAGAGATTTTTTGAGGCCCTTATACTCATTATGCCTAGCATTGAATAGGCTGGGTATTCACCCTATCAATATCTCAAATCAATAATGGGTTCTATTTGGTAACTAAATGGACACTTGAATCGGACCGAACTAGAACTAATTGTCAGGCTATTGTTCTCTTGTTTTGTTTGCTCAAAGCATAGAGTAAGACATCGATTTTTCAAAAAGATTAATTCTTTTGATTGCATGATGGACTCCCCTGAAAAACATTGGCGCACGTGTAAACGAGGTGCTCTACCTAACTGAGCTATAGCCCTTGTGTTTATGCTCCATATTTTAACATGTAGATAATTTCTTGTCAAGATAAATATTCCACCATCCAACATCATAGCTCTTTGATCTGCTTTATTGATATTGCTTATAAGCAGTATTCGATTTATAATCAATCTATGGGATGGTTATATTTAGTCCTCTTTGTAATGATAAAAGACCTACTTAACTCAGCGGTTAGAGTATTGCTTTCATACGGCGGGAGTCATTGGTTCAAATCCAATAGTAGGTAAAACTTATTAGATACCAGAGCCGAGGGTATCTAATAAGTTTTTCTACTTACCCTTGGATTATTAAATTAATTCTCTTTTTATTTTTTTTTTATTTGATTCAATCAACAAAATATGTATGATATCTTCTATATATGGATTCTATAGATAAAGGGTGTATAACCAAAACTTCTTCTGATTATTTGGACGCACGGACCGGACCGACTGGTTACGACGAAATCGTATTGCTAGCCTCTACTCGTGTCCTAGCTCGTCTGAGAGCTAAATTTGCTTCAATTACTTGTCTTTTTCCTTCCGCTTTTCTCAAGTTAGCTTCTGCTATTTCAAGAGTTTTCTGAGCTTCTTGTGGATCAATGTCACTATCCCTCTCAGCATCATTTACTAAAATAGTAATCTCATTATTGCCTATTCTAGCAAAACCGCCCATCAGAGCCATTGTTAACCATTGGTCGTTAAGGCGTATTCTTAAAATTCCTATATCTACCGCTGTGGCAGTAGGGGCATGGTTTGGTAATACGCCAATTTGGCCACTATTAGTAGATAAAATGATTTCTTTTACTTCTGAATTCCAAACACTTCGATTAGGAGTTAGTACACAAAGATTTAAGGTCATTTCTTTAATTTGCTCTCCGTTTCTAAGTTTATAGCTTTCGCGGTAGCTTCGTCGATGTTACCTACCAAATAAAAAGCCTGTTCAGGAAGACCA